TGAGAATTCCTCTAAAATTTAGTTAAATTCTCTAATAAAAACTCCCTGTCGGGCATTTTTCGCATCATTAAACCCCTTCTTTAATTCAATTATCTATTTAAGTCACTATAGTTTAAATAAAACATTGAATTGTGGTTTCAAAAATGCTTTTAAGCTAATGACCATGGCACCTTTCCGAGCATCAATCCTAATATTCTTTTTTTCCTCCCTAATACTCCCTTCTAGACTTTATCTTTTTTCTTCCTCTGTCTCCATCCTTCTATCCTGACATCTTATATCTATCTCTTCAACTCACATCTCTTTCTCCTTAATTCTAGACCCTCAAGGCCTCTTATTTATATCTGTGATTATATTTATTTCTGGTAATGTTTTAATATTCTCTAAATCTTATATAAAAAGAGACCCCAATTCTGCTCGTTTTACCCACCTCACCATTTTATTTGTTCTTAGGATGAATATACTAGTTTTATTCCCTCACCTAATAATTTTACTTCTAGGCTGAGATGGATTAGGAATCACTTCTTTCCTTTTAATTATTTATTACCAAAACCCAAAATCCCTCGCAGCCGGGATATTTACAGCCCTTACAAACCGAATTGGAGATGTTTTAATCTTAGTAAGAATTGCCTGGCTTCTCCAAAATGGTAACTGAATTATTACTAACGTTTGAATAAATGAACTATCTGCGATAGTAATCTTATCCTTAACAATTGCAGGAATAACAAAAAGAGCTCAAATCCCTTTCTCCAGCTGACTTCCTGCAGCCATAGAGGCCCCTACTCCCGTCTCAGCCCTAGTCCATTCATCTACCCTAGTTACAGGAGGAATTTTCCTTTTGACCCGATTTTTCCCATTTTTAAACCAACTTCAATTCTTTAACATTTTTCTTCTAATTATAGCTTCCCTCACTATACTAATGGCAGGCCTTTCTGCTATAAATGAAATAGATATAAAAAAAGTGATTGCACTCTCTACATTAAGCCAGCTAGGCCTAATAATAATAAGGCTAGCTCTAGGAATACCCTTAATAACCTTATTTCACCTATTAACCCACGCCCTATTTAAAGCTCTCCTCTTTATAACTGCAGGAAGAATTATTTTATATGCTTCTCATAATCAAGACCTCCGATTAATAGGCCTATCAGCACCCTCACTTCCAATAACTTCTGCCTCTATATTAATTGCCAATATAGCTTTATTTGGGGCCCCATTTTTAGCAGGATTCTATTCTAAAGATCTAATTTTAGAAGAAATTTTACTAAACCAATCCAACTCTCTAATTTTCTTCATCGCCTTCTTTGCTACAGGACTTACTGCCGGGTATTCCCTCCGAATAATAATAATAATTTTATGAACCCCAAAACATTCTATTCCTTGTTCTAATCTTACAGATAAAGATTTCCCTATTCTTACACCAATATTCTTAATGACCTTTACGGCTATTCTTGGAGGAAGGCTCCTAAACTGAATTCTTATTAGTCCTAATCAACCTTTAATTATTCCTTTTTCACAAAAAATCTTAACCCCTCTAGTAATTATAATAGGATTAGCCACAGCCTGGGTTATGTCAAAGCCAAATTTGACCCCAATATTTCTAAAAACTCCTACAATCCTTCATTCCTCCTCTTCCATATGATTCTTAGTTCACCTTTCCACTCAAAATGTAATTTCTTCCCCCTTAAAAGCCTCTCTCTCATTATCTTCAACAAGAGAAAACGGCTGATTAGAAAACTCAACCAGTCAGGGATCTCTTTTAACCTTAATATCAATTTCTTCTAAAATTCAATTAACCCAGTCAAAGATAATTAATAAACTTCTTTTAGTAAGGGTATTTTCTGCCATCCCCCTAGTAATATTCCTCTGCCTTGGTAGCTTAAATTTAAAGCAAAGCATTGAAGCTGCTTAGATGATTTTTATCCCAAAGCAATATAAATAGTATAATTTATTACATAAGTTTTTCGTACTTAAAATACAATCTATTTTGTTTTATATACCCCAGAAAGTAGTTTAATTAAAACCCTGCCTTTGGGAGGCAGAATTCCACTCCCTGGCTCTCTGACAGCTATAGAAGCCAAAATATAGGCGTTGGTCTTGTAAACCAAAAGGTGAAGTTTTTCCTATAGCTATGACCATCCACATACTTCTTCCTATTCTTGTCTTCTCTTCCCTAATATCATTTATTTTACAACGTCGACATCTACTAATAGCACTTTTAGCCCTCGAAAGAACCACTTTAATAACTATAATTTTTGCGGCCTCCATTTATGGGGCTCCCTCGCAATTTAATATTATTATTATTCTAGTAATTATAACTCTAGCTGCCTGTGAAGCCAGACTTGGCCTGGCTCTAATAGTGGTAATAACTCGCTCTTACGGCTCCGACTCTATAAAGCTTCTTTCTATCAATAAATGTTAATAATAACAATTCCTCTTCTTTCCTTGCCCTTACTTTCTAATTCTTGATTTATCACCTCTTCCTTCATCTTTATCCTATTCCCTATCTCATTTATCTCTTTAACTAACCCTTACCCTTGAACCCTCACCCTTAGTCCCTTATTTTCAATAGATCTGATAAGATCTTCTCTAGTCATATTGACCTTATGAATTACAAGACTAATGGTTATAGCAAGCTATAAAATTAAACATCTAAATAACCTCCCTCAAAACTTTATCAAAATATGTTTACTTCTAAGAATCTTTTTAATTTTATCTTTCTCCTCAAGCAATCTAATTTTATTCTACATCTTCTTCGAAAGATCTCTTATCCCTATTTTAATTTTAATTTTAACTTGAGGTTATCAACCAGAACGCCTCCAAGCTAGGATATACCTCATAATGTATACTCTTACAGCTTCTCTACCAATACTAGTAATAATTTTTTTAATCTACTCAAAAAACAACCACCTATCCTTCCTCCTTCAATCATGAGAAACCCCCTTTCCCAACTTAATTTCAAACTGATGGCTAATCCTAATTCTAGCTTTCCTAGTAAAAATACCTATATTTTCCCTTCACCTATGACTTCCTAAAGCTCATGTAGAAGCACCAGTAGCAGGATCAATAATTCTAGCAGGTGTTTTACTAAAATTAGGCACATATGGATTAATACGAATATCCCTAATTTTTACCCAAGTAAATAAACAATTCTCCTCCGTAATCACCCCCCTAGCACTCTGAGGTGCTGTCATTACCAGCTTAATCTGCATACGCCAAACAGACCTAAAATCCCTCATTGCTTACTCCTCCATCGGGCACATAGGAATTCTTTTAGCAGGAATTTTGAGATCAACTCAATGAGGATGACAAGGAGCCATATCTATAATAATTGCCCATGGACTCTCTTCCTCTGCCCTTTTCCTTCTAGCAAACTCGACCTATGAACTTACCCATACTCGAAGAATCTTTTTAACTAAAGGAATTATTATCCTACTCCCCTCCCTTACCTTATGATGATTTATTGCAACAGCTGCAAACATAGCCGCTCCCCCATCTATTAACCTCCTAAGAGAAATTCTTCTAATTACAGCCACTCTCTCCCAAACTTCGTATTTAGCAATCTTCTTAACAATCTTAAGATTTTTAACAGCTGCCTATTCCCTTTTTATATTTGCTGCCACCCAACATGGAGCAACCGCTTCCTCATCAAACTTCCTTCCTCCTCTAAACTCATCCTTCTTCTTAAACATCAGTCTCCACCTAATCCCAATCTTCCTCCTAATTTCAAAACCTGAAATTATTTGTAACTGACTTTAACCTTATAGTTGAATCAACAACATTAAATTGCAGCTTTAAAAGTGTATCCTTACTAAGGTTTAGTAGAATAAGCTAAAATAAGCTATTGGGTTCATACCCCAAACATGAGAATTCCTCTTCTACTATTCAGTTTGATTCTAGCTCAATATTAGCTATTCCTAACAAAAACACATGCAAACCCTAATACCCCCGTGAAAAATCATTTTTAGTTAAAAATTTAATATTAATAATTTAAAACATGATAAAAGATCAATTTTATAATAATTACACCTTAAAGCATTCTCACGCCTGCAGTGACTAATCCTGTAAAGTCTAGAAATACAGCTCCGGCTATAGGAACTTAGAGTTGGTTAAATCCGTGCCAGCTACCGCGGTTAAACGGTAGACTCAAGCTAATAATTTCGGAAACTATGATACTTAGATAAAAACCTCTTCAAAAGAAGTCTAATTCTATCAATTCTTCAAAACCAGATATATCTTTTTAACTTCTCATGAAAGCCTAAATAAAAACAAGGATTAGATACCCTTTTATTCTAGGCCCAAAATTATCCAGGGCACTACAAACACAGGTTTAAAACCCAAAGAACTTGGCGGTACCTAAATCCAATCAGGGGAACCTGTCCTTTAATTCGACAATCCACGAAAATTTTACCTTCTTTTGAATACTCAGCTTGTATACTGCCGTCGTCAGCCCACCATAAAAATGTAAGTGAGCCAACAGATTTTTATCTTCACGTCAGGTCAAAGTGCAGCCTATAAGAAGGAAGAGATGGGTTACAATTTTAAATCTAAATATGAATTATTAATGAAAATAAATATAAAAGTGGACTTGAAAGTAATTAAAAGTAACCTACTTTTATGAATATGGCAACCTAAGGTGTGCACACATCGCCCGTCACTCTCGCCGAAAGGGGAGATAAGTCGTAACATAGCAGGTGTAATGGAAATTGTACCTTCAAAATACAGCATCTAAAGAATGCCTTTCACTTACACTGAAAAGAGAATTTATAAAATTTATTTTGAAACATCCTAAATTCTTCATTTTTCTCTTTTCCCAAATAAAAATCTACCCATAAATTTATTATATAAAACTTCCATCACCCTAGTACTGCAAAGGAAAACATAAATTATTTTTAAGTAAAGTTTAAAACTTCTACCTCGTGCATCATGGCTTAGCAAGTCAACTCTAATTCTAGTCTACCCCGAAATCTTTACGAGCTGATAAAAATTTGTGCAAGAACCCACTACCGCATGTTTCAAAATGCTTAGAAAAATTCTATCAGAAGCTACATACCTACCGCGTAAGACTATAGCTGGTTTCCTAAAAGCCTCACATTAGTGAGACAAGAAAAATTCTTTGATAAATAATAAAGGAAAAGCTCTATTATCCTAGCTAATTTCTTTACCCTTCCCTCTAAAGTAAGCTTAGAAACTGCTAACTTCTAAATAACGTTATAGTATAAATCATCTTATACATAATTATAAACAAATTGCTACCTACTATTAGGAACTATTTACCAACCTCCTCAAATAAAAATTCTGCTAAGATTAGTATTCAATTTTATCCATAAATCTTTAAAACCTATTTTCTCCCTAAAACAAAACTCCTTAATATAAGGAACTCGGCAAATCCAAGCTCCGACTGTTTAACAAAAACATTGCCTCTTGATTTTAAAATAAGAGGTTCATCCTGCCCAATGACTTTAGTTCAATGGCCGCGGTACCCTGACCGTGCAAAGGTAGCATAATCACTTGCCCCTTAATTAGGGGCTGGCATGAATGGACACACGAAAGCTTAACTGTCTCATATTTACTAATAAAAATTAATCTTTAAGTGAAAAAGCTTAAATTTCATTGCAGGACAAGAAGACCCCGTTGAGCTTTATTCTCTATAGACCACCATCAATATTTTTATATCTTAAACCTAAAAAAGAATTTAGTTGGGGTGACTAAGGAACATCAAAATCTTCCTTTAAATACTTAGGGCTATTTCCCATAAAAATTGACCCATATTTATGATCAAAAAAATAAGCTACCACAGGGATAACAGGCTAATCTTTCTTAAGAGCCCAAATTGTCAGAAAGGATTGGCACCTCGATGTTGGCTTAGGGGCCCCTAATAGTGCAGAAGCTATTAATGGTAGGTTTGTTCAACCTTTAAAACCCTACATGAGCTGAGTTCAGACCGGCGTAAGCCAGGTTAGTTTCTATCCTCAATTTAATCTTTACATAATAGTACGAAAGGACCTTACTGTAATAAAAATTTTAACTTCTATGAAAACAACTAATTTCCTTTAACTTATTTCCAATAGAAAAAATATAATAAGTTGGCAGAATAGTGCATTTGACTTAGGATCAAAATATAGATATTTTATCTACTTATTATAAATTCAACCGCCACCCTAGTTTAATTTAGAACATTTGGTTTGCATCTAAAAAGTGGAATCTTTCCGAGTGACATCTAACTTCAGGACTATTGTTTCGGAAACATTTGATTTTGAAAGTCAATAATAAAGGTTCAACTCCTTTATACTCCTAAATATCTAAAGTGGCAGAAAAATGCATTAGGTTTAAGCCCTAATAATGAGGACTCCCTCCTTAGATAATGCACCTTCTTATCTGTATTTTAATTAACTATCTACTAGTTCTAGTAGCAATAGCCTTCTTTACCTTACTTGAACGAAAAGTTCTCGGCTACATTCAAATCCGAAAAGGCCCAAACAAAGTTAGACTAATAGGATTACCCCAACCATTTGCTGATGTAATTAAACTTTTTACCAAAGAAGTCTCCTTCCCATCTTCATCTAATCTTTACCCCTTCATCTTTAGACCAATAATAGGCTTAACTTTAGCCCTCCTTTTCTGATCCTTATACCCCTACTCTTCACCTCTATTTTTTCCCATATACGGCGCCCTTCTTTTTCTATGCATTTCAAGCCTAAATGTCTATGCCACCCTAATTGCTGGATGAGCCTCAAATTCTAAATACGCACTACTAGGAGCAATCCGAAGAATTGCACAAACAATCTCTTATGAGGTTAGGATAGCACTTATTCTATTAAGAGCCTTAATCATTCTTCTTTCCTTCAACTTAATTCTAATAACCTCATCCCAATGATCATCTGTCTCCCTAATGTTTCCACCCTTATTCATAATTTGATTTATTACTACCCTAGCAGAAACAAACCGTACTCCTTTTGACCTCTCTGAAGGAGAATCAGAACTAGTTTCAGGATTTAACGTAGAATTCAGAGCAGGAAGATTTGCCCTAATTTTTATAGCAGAATACACTAATATTTTAACCATAAGACTATTTACTTCAATCTTCTTCTTCGGAATAATCCCTTTAGGATTATTTACAGATATTCCCTTAGTTCTAAAAACAATATTTTTTGCATTCCTATTCATCTGAGTTCGAGGAACCCTCCCTCGAATACGCTATGATAAATTAATAAACCTAGCATGAAAAAGATTTTTACCTTTATCCCTTTCCATCTTAATTATTTCTACTTCATTCATTATTATTATCTAGATATCGCGCCGGGAAAGAACGGATAACTCTGATGATGTTAATCACGAGAGACTTCTCTCCGATATCAAACGTTCCCACTAGAGAGCTATTTCATTCAGCATTGGCCTTTTAATCCAAAGAAAATAATCTCTTTATTTCTAGTGAATGACAACAAGATTTTACCCTGTAATTCTAGCTCTAGTTATCCCTCCCTTAGTATTTGCTATTGCTTGAATTCTAAGAAACCGGCCTATCCCATCAATAAATAAACTTTCTCCCTATGAGTGTGGATTTGATCCAAAAAATAACGCTCGTCTTCCATTCTCCTTACGCTTCTTCCTCCTTTCAGTTCTATTTTTAGTATTCGACATCGAAATTGTCCTATTAATACCTATCCCTTTATCCCTATTCCTAAACCCAATATCTACTCTTTTAGGAACAATAGCGTCTGTAATCATTTTAATCTTAGGGCTAATTCATGAATGAAATGAAGGCTCGCTAGATTGATCATCATAACAAAATATGTTAGGAACAAAATATGACTTCTAATTATATTTTGAGCCGTTCAATTCGGCTCATATTTTTATGACAGTTTTTGCCCCCGCCACTCCTCTTTTTATTAGAACCCTAATCCTAAGAACCCTTCTTTCAGTATCAGCCTCCCACTGACTCCTCTTATGACTAAGTCTAGAATTAAACCTCCTAAGATTTATCCCAATTATCATAAGATCAAAATCCCTTCAAGAAACAGAAGGAGCTATTAAATATTTTATAGCTCAAGCCCTAGGATCAGCTCTAATCCTTCTAGGGGCCCTAATAATCCTAAACCCCTTAATTTCCTCAGAAATTAGAACCATCCCTATTATCCTAGGAGCAATAAATAAACTAGGACTTGCTCCCTGCCACTTCTGATTCCCTAATGTAATAGCTTCTATCTCCTGATTTTCTTGTCTAATTTTAACGACCTGACAAAAAATCATTCCCCTAATAATTTTAATTTTCCTTCCCCTCACCCAAACCGTTCCATTCTTAATAACGATAGGAGTCCTTAGAAGCCTAGTCGGAGGAATTGGAGGTATAAACCAAACATCCTTACGACCACTCCTAGCCTATTCCTCTATTGGACATCTAGGCTGAATAATCTGCACAAGCTCTATTTCTTCCTCAACAGCAATTATTTACTTCTGCTCCTACATCTTAATTATTATTCCTATTATACTTCTTCTTATATCAAAAAATATTTCTTCAAATATTCAATTATTTTCCACATTTAAATCTAAATTTTCATTTCAACTTTCTGCCGCAACGTTATTTATATCCCTAGGAGGGCTTCCTCCCCTATTTGGCTTCTTCCCAAAATGAATAGCAATCCAATCAATAGCAACAAGAAGAATATTATTCTTACCCTTAATACTAATTCTAGGAGCCCTGATAAATTTATATTTTTACCTTAATTTATCCTTTCCATTAATAATTAATCTACTCAATCCCTCATTTATAAAAAAAAAAGAAAAACTTTCCTTGGCTTCGGCCTCTATCCTGCTTTTAGGAATTAGGCCTATTTGCTTATTCTTAATTTATGCGTTGACTATATTCAACTAATCACAAAGACATTGGTACCTTATACTTTTTAGTAGGAATTTGAACCGGCTTAGTAGCCACAAGAATAAGACTATTAATTCGAGCTGAACTTGGACAACCAGGAACTCTTCTAGGAGATGACCAAATTTATAATTGTTTAATTACAGCCCATGGCCTACTTATGATGTTCTTCGTAGTTCTCCCTATTTTAATAGGAGGATTTGGAAACTGACTTGTTCCCTTAATACTTGGAGCACCTGACATGGCTTTCCCACGAATTAATAATCTAGGATTCTGACTAATTCCCCCTGCTGTAATCCTCCTAGTAATATCAGCCTTTATCGAAAAAGGTGCTGGAACAGGATGAACAGTTTACCCCCCTCTAGCTTCAAATATTGCTCATGCCGGCCCATGCATTGATCTAGCTATTTTTGCCCTTCATCTTTCTGGAATTTCTTCAATTTTAGCCTCTATCAACTTTATTACAACTGTAATAAATATGCGATATAAAGGACTACGCCTAGAACGAGTTCCTCTATTTGTATGAAGAGTAAAATTAACAGCAGTTCTCCTTCTTCTCTCAATTCCAGTTCTTGCTGGAGGCCTAACTATACTTTTAACTGACCGAAACCTAAATACCTCTTTCTTTGACCCTGCAGGAGGAGGAGACCCAGTACTTTACCAACACTTATTTTGATTCTTTGGCCATCCTGAAGTTTATATTTTAGTACTCCCCGGCTTTGGTTTAATTTCCCACCTAGTAGCTCACCACTCAGCTAAACTTGAACCATTCGGCTCTCTTGGAATAATCTACGCCATGATAGGAATTGGATTAATTGGATTCCTAGTATGAGCCCACCATATGTTTACCATTGGAATAGACGTTGACACCCGAGCATACTTTACAGCGGCAACTATGATTATTGCTGTTCCTACAGGAATTAAAGTATTTAGATGATTAGCCACTATCCACGGTTCAAAAATCAAATATGATACTCCTATGCTTTGAGTTTTAGGATTCATTTTCTTATTTACAGTAGGAGGTCTTACTGGGATTGTAGTAGGAAACTGCTCACTAGATATTATGATACACGACACTTACTACGTAGTTGCTCATTTCCACTATGTTCTAAGACTAGGAGCTGTATTTGCTATTTTTGGCGGAATCACCCACTACTTCCCTCTATTTACAGGGGTAACCCTACACGCTCGTTGATCTAAATCTCACTTCTTTATAATATTTACAGGAGTAAATCTTACTTTCTTCCCTCAACATTTCCTTGGTCTTAGAGGAATACCACGACGATATTCTGACTACCCTGATGTTTATACTACATGAAATGTTTTATCTTCAATTGGAGCATTTATTTCATTCTCATCTCTCCTATTCTTCATTTTCCTTATATGAGAAGCCCTAGCTTCTCAACGAGGAGTATTAGCTTCACCTCATATACCAACTGCTCTAGAATGACAAGAAACACTCCCTCTAGACTACCACATGTTCCAAGAAACAGGTTTAATCACTTCCCCTTCATTCTCAGCATCTTCTCTATAATAAGCAGAAGCCATTTTTGGCATCTAACTGTTAATTAGAAGCTAGTCTTCCAGACCTGCTTAGATGGCCCACTGAGGACAATTAATATTTCAAGACGCTGCCTCACCTATCATAATTCAATTAGTAGCTCTTCATGACCACGCTCTTACTATTATAATTATAGTAGTCTCCTTAGTTTTATATATGCTATATAGAACTCTTACCAATAAATTTACATGCCGAACATTACTAGAAGCACAAGAAATTGAAACCATTTGAACAGTTCTTCCAGCCACAATTTTAGTAGTTCTAGCCCTACCCTCTCTCCGCCTTCTATACTTAATAGACGAAATCTCTCAACCAACTTTAACAGTAAAAACAATTGGACATCAATGATACTGAAGATATGAGTATTCAGATTTCTTAAACCTAGAATTTGATTCTTATATACTTCCAACAGAAGAACTCCAAGATGGAGAATTCCGTCTCCTAGAAGTAGATCATCGAATAGTAATTCCTATACAAACTGAAGTCCGCCTACTAGTTACTGCAGCAGACGTTATTCACTCATGATGTGTCCCTAGATTAGGAATTAAACTTGATGGAATCCCCGGCCGCCTAAACCAAACAACTCTTTCTATTAATCGGCCAGGAATTTTTTATGGCCAATGTTCCGAAATATGTGGAGCCAACCACTCATTTATACCAATTGCCCTAGAAGTAATTGACCACCCTTCCTTTACTCAATGAGTAATAACATTTAGAGAATAGAATTCTAGTTAAATCATAATATAGGACTGTCAGCCCTAAGTTACTAAAAATAGTGAATTCTAAATGCCTCACCTAGCTCCCCTAAACTGAATCCTACTTCCTTTCTTTTTTCTATTTTCCTTACTCCTAACAGCATCAGTAACCTGATGAACCCAAATAACAACCGTTCCTCAACTTAAATCCCAACAAACTCACTCTATAACCCCTTGAAAATGAAACTAAAAAGATGGCCGAGTTTAGGCAGAAGATTGTAATCCTTCCAACGGGAATCCCCTCTTTTTACTTTCTCAGTATAAATTTGTACAATTGCCTTCCAAGCAATAAGTTTGACATTCAAAGAAAGTAATGATCCGCCAACCCTTTCATGTATTAGAGTATAGACCATGACCATTTTTAGTTTCTGTAGGTGTTTTAGCTATTACATGCGGAGCTGCAGCATGATTTCATAATCACGGTGCACTTTGCCTTATTATCGGTTTAACACTTACCACCTTAACCTCAATTATCTGATGACGAGACGTAATTCGTGAAGGAACTTACCTTGGGTTTCATAGATCTGTAGTATCTAGAGGCCTACGCTGAGCCATAATCCAATTTATTCTTTCAGAAGTTCTATTCTTCGCAGCCTTCTTCTGAGGCTTCTTTCACAGAAGATTAGCACCCACCCCAGAAATTGGATGTACTTGACCCCCAACAGGAATTAACCCAATTAATCCTTTCTCTATTCCTCTACTAAATACAGCCGTCCTTCTAGCTTCAGGGGTTACGGTAACCTGAGCCCACCATAGAGTAATAAATAAATCTCGTACAGAAACCCTTCAGGCCCTAACCCTTACAGTAATTCTAGGAGTCTACTTCACTTTCCTCCAAGCAGGAGAATATATAGAAGCCCCTTTTACTATTGCCGATAGTGCCTACGGCACCTTATTTTATGTCTGCACAGGTTTCCACGGAATACATGTTTTAGTAGGAACCATATTTTTATCCGTATGCCTAATACGAACATTCCTGTACCATTTTTCTGATGGTCACCATTTTGGATTTGAAGCAGCCGCCTGATACTGACACTTTGTAGACGTAGTATGAATCTGCTTATATCTCTCTATTTACTGATGAGGCTCTTAACCTTGTAAAATAGTGTACGGAGCACGAAAGTCTTTGATCCTTTAAGCCTTGGTTCAATTCCATGATTTACAAATGACCCTGTCTCTGATTTTATCCTTAATAGCTACCTTAACTTTCTCCCTAATACTTTCCTTTAACCCTGTAACTCAAGGCACATTTATTTTATCTATTGCTTTAACCTCTACCGTTATACTACTATCTATATCCTCTTGGTATGCAATCATTTTATTTTTAATTTACATTAGAGGAATATTAGTAATATTTGCCTACTTTTCCGCGACTTCACAAAACTCTAAATTAGAGATCAACTACCTATTCCCTTCTATAATTATAATATTTATTATATTTATATTAATTTTTACATTAGCTCCCCCCCATTTAAATTCCAACTTCTTCTTATCTCTTGTTAACTCTCAAAGAGACCTATTTATTTCCTCTAATATCCCAATTTTAATCTTTTTAATTTCCACCCTTTTCCTAGCCCTAATTGCTATTGTAAAAATTTGTGTTAAAGATAAAGGCCCTCTTCGTCCATTTATTTCTTATGTTTAAACCCATCCGTAAATCAAACCCCGTCTTAAAAATTCTTAACACCGCCTTAGTAGACCTTCCCGCACCAATTAACTTATCCACCTGATGAAATTTTGGGTCACTATTAGGACTTTGTCTTGTACTCCAAATTGCTACAGGACTTTTCTTATCTATACATTATGCGTCAAATATAGACATTGCATTCTCTTCCGTTATTCATATTACCCGAGATGTAAATTTTGGATGACTAATCCGTGCCCTTCATGCTAATGGAGCCTCTGCCTTTTTCCTGTGTATGTACCTCCACATAGGTCGAGGGCTCTATTACTCTTCCTTTAAGTTGAAAGAAACATGAAATATTGGAGTAATTCTTTTTATTCTAACCATGGCTACAGCCTTTGTAGGCTATGTCCTTCCATGAGGCCAAATAAGCTTCTGAGGGGCCACAGTAATTACTAACCTATTCTCAGCAATCCCTTACATCGGTCAAGACCTCGTCCAATGGCTATGAGGAGGCTTTAGAGTTAGTAACGCTACACTAAATCGATTCTTCGCCTTTCACTTTCTTCTCCCTTTTATCCTAGCAGCTATATCCGCTATTCATCTTCTATTCCTTCACCAAACAGGATCAAATAATCCCTTAGGTCTATGTAGAGACTCTGACAAAATCCCTTTTCATATCTACTACTCCGTAAAAGATATTGTAGGATTTATTATTCTATTAATAGCATTAATCGTATTTTGCTTACTATGCCCTAATCTTTTAGTTGACCCTGATAATTTTTTACCCGCAAATCCTTTAGTAACCCCTGCACACATTAAGCCAGAATGATACTTCCTTTGAGCCTACGCAATTCTTCGATCTATTCCTAATAAGTTAGGAGGTGTTTGTGCTATATTCCTAGCAATTTTATTAATATTCACCCTCCCCTTTATCCCCCAACAACGACGAGGAAACCAGTTCTACCTCCCCAATCAAATCCTATTTTGAATATTTTCAACTAATTTCCTCCTCCTTACATGAATTGGTGGCTGCCCAGTTGAAGACCCTTTTATTTCCTTAGGATCAATATTCACCGCCTTTTATTTCATATTTTTTATTTTAAACCCCCTTCTATTTTACTTTTGAGATCAACTTCTATCCTCTTCAAAATATAACTTTAAGTTAATTAAACTAAAGGTCTTCAAAGCCTTCAATGGAAATATCCAAGTTATGATGATAATAGACATCTTTTCATCCTTTGACCCAGGACTTAGAAATATCAACTCTACTCTATTTTGAGTTCCAATAATCCTAATTCCTTTTCTCTTAAACCTTTCATTATGAATTCTTCCTACTCGCCTATTTTGACTCTCTTACAGCCCCATCAACTTAATCTTCCAACAACTCTCCCGAACCTCTAGAATTCACTTAAAAGGATTATCCTCATTAGTCTCCCCACTGTTTTTATTTGTAATATTTATTAACTTTATAGGACTAATTCCTTATATATTTAGAGCTTCCAGCCACCTTCTCTTCACCTTATCTTTAGCCCTCCCACTATGACTCTCTCTTATTATCTCAGGAGTCTTACACTCCCCCTCCTCATTTGCGGCAAGCCTTCTCCCAAGAGGAGCTCCTACATGACTAAATCCCTTTTTAGTTCTAATTGAAACTATTAGAATTTCTGTACGCCCTTTAACTCTTGCATTCCGATTAGCAGCCAACATAAGAGCAGGGCATATTGTCCTAAGACTAGTAGGACTCTACGCAACCACCGCCCTATTTACTAGAATTTCTTCCTTCGCTCTGCTTCTTCTAATCCAGACAGGCTACTTTATATTTGAAGTAGCTATTTGTTCAATTCAAGCATACATTTTTTGTCTCCTAATTTCCATATACGCCGATGATCATCCTATATCCTAAATAAGGTAAATAAGCAACAAAGCAACAAAATAACAAATAGCAAATAATGCATTATGGTTTCGGCCCATAAAGAGGAATTTTTCCTTTGTTTTTATATAAATATATTTATATAAATATAAATAAATAATATATGCATATCTATATATATATATATTATATATATACATATATATGTATAT